ATTGTTGTTACAATATATAGAAATCTTATTACAACTGTTCTATAAAAAAATATACGTCGGCCCTCGTTTTAGGGGTTTTTCGAGATATCCGTGTATATTAAGGGGGAGGGGGGTTTTTACCAAAAAAACTTTTTTTTTTAAAAAAAGTTGTTACTTTTTTTCTCGAACTCCAGGGGAGACTAATAAATAGTAAGTTTATGCCAGATAAAATGAAGAATGCGTTAGAATAATGAAATGTATTTTACACTAACTATTATAGGAGACTTCATTTCGGGGGGGTTAATGATAGTGTTTTTTTTGACTTTTTGCGATGCTAATCAATAGAACCAAACTTGACTTCTATGACTTAAATTTTTCTATTCCTTTCAGTTATGCTGATTTTGACAATCTAATTTCATGAATGAAGTAATGATGATATTAATAGAGTGTCGAGAATAGCTCAAGTCTATCTTAGTGAACCAGATGAGCCCTTCCGGGGAGTAGCGATTTGCTTCATACCGAAAAAAAAAAGCTGGGCGGACAGTAAATCTTGATATAATGAATGATAATATGTTATTAAAGGGAACTAGGGGTTAGATCAGTCTGACGAGATCAAGGATTATATGTAATTCGAGCATTAATCAGATGCCAAATTTGATCAATTAGTGGGGATTAACCAAGTATGTGCCACAAACCGAACAATTTTTTCCATTAAATAGCGGGATACGGGTTTCTTTCCAACCCGCATTAATAATGTTAAGTCAATTAGGGCTGATGAAGTATTTTTATGAAATGAAAGTTTTGATTTTAGATGAATGAGGGTTAAAAACTTGATGAAATGAAATAGCTGGCAGTAGATTAATGTGTATTAAACATAGTATGTAATGATATAGTGGAATATAGATTAATGAGGACTAAGCATAGTATATGTTATATGGTAGTATAAAGTCTGTTATAGCCAGTATGGAATGAGGGTAGTATGTGGTATATTAAGGAATGTGGGCCATATCACTAATATGTCATACTGACGTACAAAAAATCAAATTTTTACATTGATTTATGTGTAGCATAATAGACATCAGGGGGCAGTTTAGGCAGAATCTTGGCTTTGGGAGCCAAGGGCAGGAGTTTAACCCTCCTTCCCCTGATGTGTTCTGGGGGGGATTTACACCCCCGATCTTCGACTTACAAGGTCGACGCTTTTGGGTTAAGCTACCAAGACTAATTAAGGCTGAGGATTTTATTTTCACATCAGCTAGTAAATGGAATAATAATAAGAAATAAGGAAAAGTAGGAGATTGAGGAAATCTGTCCTACTAAAATAAATGGTTGTTCTACGGGTTGCCCTCCAATTCAAGTTAAAATAATTGAGTTTGCTACAAGAAACCAGAAGAAAATTTGTGTTAATGGTCGGAAGGTGATACTTCGTTGTTTAGAGGTGTGGAGAAATGGTACTAATATAAGAATAAAGATGGAGAATAGAAGAGCTAGGACTCCACCTAACTTATTAGGAATAGAGCGTAGAATAGCATAGGCAAATAAGAAGTATCATTCGGGTTTAATATGGGGTGGGGTAACAAGAGGGTTAGCTGGGATAAAGTTTTCAGCATCTCCGAGTAAATTAGGTAGGAATAAGGTTAATACTGCTAAGAGAAATATTATAATGAAGAAGCCAAATAGATCTTTATATGAAAAATAGGGGTGGAAAGAAATTTTATCTGTATCGGAATTAATACCTAGTGGGTTATTAGAGCCAGTTTCATGAAGAAATAAAAGATGAATAATGGTTAATGCAATAATTAGAAATGGTAGGAGGAAGTGGAAGGCAAAAAAGCGTGTGAGGGTGGCATTATCTACTGAAAATCCACCTCAAATTCATTGTACTAATATATTTCCAATATAGGGAAATGCGGACAATAGATTGGTAATAACTGTAGCACCCCAGAATGATATTTGTCCTCATGGTAAGACATATCCTACAAAGGCTGTTGCTATTAATAAAAATAGGAGAATTACGCCAATATTTCATGTTTCTTTAAAAAGGTATGAGCCATAATACAGTCCCCGGGCGATATGTAAATATATACAAATGAAAAAAAGTGAGGCACCATTGGCGTGAATATTACGAATAAGTCAGCCATAATTTACATCGCGACAAATGTGTACTACTGATGAGAAGGCTATAGAAATATCTGCAGTATAATGTATTGCTAGGAATATTCCTGTAAGGATTTGAATAATCAAACATAATCCTATAAGTGAGCCAAAATTTCATCACACAGAAATATTTGAGGGTGAGGGGAGGTCTACTAGGGCGTGGTTTATAATTTTTAAAAGTGGGTGAGTTTTTCGAGTGTTAGAGGCCATAAATTCTTGTAGTTGAATAAACAACGATAGTTTTTCAAGTTATCGGTCTTGGTTAGAGTCCAAGTAGGAGTAATGATATATTTTATATTTGTAATAATAATTGGTTTAGTTTTAGGCTTAATAGGGGTAGCGTCAAACCCTTCTCCCTACTATGCTGCCTTAGGGTTGGTTACTGCTGCAGGGGTTGGGTGTGGATTATTGGTGGGTTATGGGGGATCTTTTATGTCATTGATTTTATTTTTAATTTATTTGGGGGGGATATTGGTGGTTTTTGCTTATACGGCAGCGCTTGCTGCTGAGCCTTATCCCGAAGCGTGGGGGGATTGGTCGGTATTATTATATGTTATATTTTATATAACAGGGATCATTGTTGTTGGAAAATATTTTATAGTTGAAGGGTGAGGTTTCTATTGAACAGGGGTAGAGGAAATAAGTGGGTTAGAGATGGTGCGTAGTGATTTTGATGGAGTGGCTTTATTATATTCTGATGGGGGGTGAATACTAGTTTTAGGGGGTTGAGTATTACTATTAACTTTATTTGTGGTATTGGAATTAACTCGAGGTTTATCTTGGGGTACTCTACGAGTGGTTAGGTAGAAATAATTAGGGTCACTAGGGTAAGTGTTAAGAAAAAAAGCATTAAATAAGTTTTAATAAAACCTTGTTGAGGTTGAGTGGATAATTTAATGAGCGAGGTTTGTTGAATAAGATTGCTTTTTGGACCAATTTTTTCATTTCAAGTTTGATCAATCAAGTGTGTTGAGGTGTGTTGGGCTCAATTTAGATTAACTTTTGGAAGGAGTCGGTGAATAATAGGAGGAAAATAACCTAATATGTTGGAGAAGTAGTGCAAATGGAGAGTAGGAGTAATTTTGAAGTGGGTGTTGGTTAGGTTAGTCAATTCCAGGGCTAGAAGTAAACCTAAAATTGTAATTAGGAGTGCCGATAATTTTAATAATGGAAACATGGTTATGATTTGGGTTTTTGTTGGCTGGAGATTAAGTGTAATAATTAAGCCAGCAATAATACTTCCGTAAGCAAGGCGTTTAATAGGGTTAATTATTAATGGATTATTTTCATTAATTGGGGAAAGTGTATTAAATCGAGGAAATTTTATTAGTACAAAAAAGACAAGACGGAGGCTGTAAATAGCTGTGAAGGATGTTGCTACAAGGGTTAGGATTAGGGCTCAGGCGTTTAAGTGGGAAGTGTTTATAGACTCAATAATTGCGTCTTTTGAAAAGAAACCTGATAGAAATGGTATACCTGTTAGGGCTAAACTACCAATAGTTAAAGAGGTTGAGGTAAATGGTAGAAGTTTGTGGAGTCCTCCTATTTTGCGGATATCTTGTTCATTATTAAGATTATGAATAATTGACCCGGAGCAAAGAAAAAGTATTGCTTTAAAGAAGGCATGAGTGCAAATATGAAGGAAAGCTAGTTGAGGTTGATTAAGACCAATAGTTACTATTATTAATCCTAATTGACTGGATGTTGAGAAAGCAATAATTTTTTTAATATCATTTTGGGTTAAGGCACATGTTGCTATAAAAAGGGTAGTTATTGCTCCTAGACAGAGGCAAGCTGTTAAAATTAATTTATTATCTTGAATAAGTGGGTGAAGACGAATTATAAGGAAAATACCTGCTACAACTATTGTGCTAGAGTGGAGTAGTGCTGATACTGGTGTTGGACCCTCTATGGCTGAGGGCAATCAGGGGTGGAGACCAAATTGTGCGGATTTTCCTGCTGCAGCTAAGACTAAACCAAGGAGTGGTAATGTTAAATCTTTATCTTTTGATAAAATGAAGAGTTGTTGTATTTCTCATGAATTAAGATTAGTAGCTAGTCAGGCCATACTTAAAATTAATCCAATATCTCCAATTCGATTATAGATGACGGCCTGTAGTGCTGCAGTATTAGCATCTGCTCGGCTATATCATCAGCCAATTAGAAGGAATGATATAATTCCAACCCCTTCTCACCCAATAAATAATTGGAATATATTGTTGGCAGTAACTAGAATAATTATTGAGATTAAAAATAATAAAAGATATTTGAAGAAGCGGTTTATGTTTGGGTCGGAGTGTATATATCATAGGGCAAATTCAAGGATAGATCAGGTAACGTAGAGGGCTACAGGTGTAAAAATGATTGAGTAAAAATCAAATTTAAAGCTTATGTTAATGTCAAATGGGCCTATATTTATTCAGTTTCAATTGGTAACAATTGATTCTAGACCTTGGTCGAGAAAAATAAATAAAGGAATTAGGCTAATAAAAAAGGAAATTTTTACAGCAGTTTTAACATAAAGGGTTGATCAATTAAGGTTAAGTTCTTTTGGTGATAGGGAGGTTATTAGTGGGAAGATAAGAATAATGAAGATAAGTAAAAATGATGAATTAAAGATAATATTCATAGCTCTTGCTTGGAGTTGCACTAAGAGTTTTTGGTTCCTAAGACCAATAGATTACTATTATCTTTCAAGGGCCGAGTGAGTCATGGGCTTGAACCATGATTGGAAAAATTAGCAGATCTTCGTGTCCCGGACCTCTCTCGGTATATAAAAAGATTTTAACTTTTGTCTTTAGAACCACAATCTAATATTTTTATTAAACTATAAATACAAAATGTTCAGCCTCAGATTAGTTCGGGTTTAAGAATTAATAATAAAATAGGAATAATGTGGAGGCTGAGTAGTAGATGTTCTCGTGTGTGAGAGGGGTTGAGAGAGAGGAGGTGATTGGATGTTAACCCTCGTTGAGTTATTAAAAATATATAAAGTGAATAGGAGGCTGTAATTAATACTCCAGCACCTGTTAAAATTAAAGTTCAGTTGGATCAATTAAATAAGGATGTAATAATAAAAATTTCTCCTATGAGGTTAGGAGATGGTGGTAGGGCAAGGTTAGCCAAATTAGTTAAAAATCATCAGGTTGCTATAAGTGGAAGAATAACTTGAATCCCTCGGGCTAGGAGTAAGGTTCGGCTATGGATTCGTTCATAGTTGGTGTTGGCTAGGCAAAATAGGGCTGATGAAATTAGTCCATGGGCAATTATTAGTGTTGTTGCGCCTGCGAAGCTTCATGGTGTTTGAATAAGAATAGCCCCTGCAACCAAACCTATATGACTAACTGAAGAATAGGCGATTAGGGACTTTAAGTCTGTTTGTCGTAAGCAGATGGAGCTAGTTATGACAACACCTCAGATGGCTAAAATTATGAATGGATAGGCTATTTCTTTGGTAAGTGGATTTAGCATAATAATAATACGTATTATTCCATAACCTCCTAATTTTAATAATACTGCTGCTAGGATTATTGAGCCGGCAATTGGGGCTTCTACGTGAGCTTTTGGTAATCATAGATGGACGCCATATAAGGGTATTTTGACGAGGAAAGCAATAATGCAGGCAATTCATCAGAATTTATTTGCTCATGAGTAAAGGTTTGGGAGTTGAGAATATTGAATAATAAATATGGAGAGAGTTCCTAAATTATTTTGTATAAATAACAGGGCGATGAGAAGAGGAAGAGACCCAATTAAGGTATAAAATAGGAAATAGGTTCCTGCGTTTAAACGTTCTGTTTGATTACCTCATCGTGTAATAATAATAAGTGTGGGAATTAGTGTAGCTTCAAATATAATATAAAATAAAATTATTTCTGTTGCAGAAAATGCTATGATGAGAAAAATCTGTAGTAAAATAAGAAGTGAAATATAAGTTCGTTGTCGAGTTATGGGTTCAGGGGAAATATGGTTTTGGCTAGCTAAAATTATTAGTGGAAGGAGTCAGCAGGTTAAAATAAGTAAAGGGGTGGATAGTGGATCTGTAGCTGAATAATAATTAGAAAAATCTCACCCAATATCCATATTTCATTTTAATCAAAATAAGCTAATTGTGGCAATAAGAAGGCTGTGTATAGAGGTAATAGTTCATAATCATTTTTTATGAATAAATCAGGTGGTTGGGAATAATATAATTGTTGGAATTAAAATTTTTAACATTGGAGAAGATTTAGGTTTTGTAAATTATCAGAGCCATGTGATCGTGAGGTGGCAACTAAAATGGCTAGTCCTGCACTAGCTTCACAAGCGGAGAATGTTAAAATAATTATAGGAATAATAGAGCTAGAGGAAGAATTTAGTATTAGGGATCAGATTGCGGTGGCAATAAAAAGGGTTAATATTATGCTTTCAAGGCATAAGAGAGCGGATAAAAGGTGTGAGCGATTAAATGTGAGGCCTATTAAACCTAAAATAAATGCTGAGCTAAGGCTAAAATATATAGGGGACATAAGATATTTATGAATTTTCATCATAATTTGCTAAGCCGAAATTAGCGGTCTTAATTTGGACTAAACATCTATTCTGCTCATTCAAGTCCTCCTTGAAGTCATTCATAAATAAGGCCTAGGGTAAGTAAAATTAAAATGGTTGCTGCTCAGATTAATGTAAATAGTGGTGTTAATAGTTGATTTCCTCATGGTAATGGTAGTAGAAGAGCAATTTCTAAATCAAATAAAAGGAAGAGAATGGCCACTAAGAAAAAACGAAGGGAAAAAGGGAGGCGAGCACTTCCTAGTGGATCAAAACCACATTCGTAAGGAGATAATTTTTCATTATTTGGATTTAATGATGGAAGCCAAAATGCAATAAAAGCAAGTATTAGGGAAACCAGGGCCGTAGCCGCGATAGATGACGTAATGAGGCTCATTACTCCTCCTTGGATTTTAACCAAGATTAAATAATTGGAAATCACTTATACTAATTTATACTAGAAAAGTAATTATGAGCCTCATCAATAGATGGATACATAAAGGAATAATCATACGACATCTACGAAATGTCAGTATCATGCGGCGGCTTCAAAGCCGAAGTGATGTTCTGATGTAAAGTGATATTGGACTTGTCGTAGAAGACAAATTGCTAAAAATGTTGAGCCAATAATAACGTGGAGGCCGTGAAAGCCTGTGGCAACATAAAATGTTGTTCCATAAACTCCGTCGGCAATTGTGAATGGTGCTTCATAATATTCTATAGCTTGAAGGGATGTAAAATATACCCCTAAAATAATAGTTAGGATAAGGGCCTGAATTGCTTCTTTTCGGTTTCCTTCTATCAGGCTATGATGTGTTCAAGTTACGGTTACTCCGGAAGCTAAGAGAACTGCGGTATTTAAAAGTGGTACTTCGAATGGGTCTAGGGGACTAATTCCTGTTGGTGGTCAGCATCCCCCTAATTCTGGAGTGGGTGCAAGACTTGAATGATAAAAGGCTCAGAAAAAGCCTAGAAAAAAAAAGACTTCTGATAAAATAAATAAAATTATTCCATAACGAAGACCTTTTTGTACAGGGGGTGTATGGTGACCTTGAAATGTTCCTTCTCGAATAATATCACGTCATCATTGAATTATAGTTAGGAAAAGGAGGGTTAGTCCTAGATAAAGAAGAAGTAATGAGTGGAAGTGAAATCAAACGGCTAAACCTGATGTTATAAGAAGGGCAGCAGTAGCTCCTGTCAGGGGTCATGGGCTTGGGTCAACTATGTGATATGCATGTGCTTGGTGAGCCATTATACATTTTCTTGTAAATATAAACTTAATAGAAGAACAAATACGTATGCTTGAATTATTGCTACGGCTACTTCTAAAATTGTTAATAAAAATAAAACTAGGGAAGTTAATAAGGCCACGGTTGGTATAGTAGTTAGAAGAACAAAAGCTGCAGTAGCAATTAATTGTATTAATAAGTGACCAGCTGTTAAATTGGCAGTTAATCGAACCCCTAAGGCTAAAGGTCGAATAAATAAGCTAATAGTTTCGATAATAATAAGAATAGATACTAAAGGGGTTGGTGTACCTTCGGGAAGAAGGTGGCCTAGTGCAATGGTTGGTTGATTTAATAAACCAATTAATACAGTTGTCAATCACAGTGGTAGGGCAAATGCTATATTGATGGATAATTGAGTTGTAGGGGTGAAGGTGTAAGGGAGAAGGCCCAGGAGATTAATAGTAATTAAAAACAATATTAGGGCTATAAATAAAACAGCTCATTTGTGTCCTCCTATATTTATAGGTTGTAAAAGTTGATAAATAAAACGGTTTACAAATCAAGCTTGAAGGGTAATTAATCGATTATTTAATCATCGGTTTGTTGGTGTAGGGAATGCTAATCATGGAATTGAGATTGCTAGGGCAATTAGGGGAATTCCAAGAAGTGAAGGACTTAAGAATTGGTCAAAAAAGCTTATAATCATGGTCAAGTTCAAGGGTTAGGTTTAGGTTTTTCAGTACTTTTTAGGGTAGTATCATTATTAAATAGGTGACTTATTACTTTGTTAGGTAAAATAGAGATAAAAATAATTCATGAAAATAATAAAATTAAAAATCAAGGATTGGGATTTAATTGGGGCATATCACTAAGGGTGATAGGGAGTCACCAATATTTAGCTTAAAAGGCTAATGCTAGACCCAGTTTAGCTTCTTAGTGAAACTTCTTCTAATATTAATGAAGATCAGGTTTCGAAGTGTTCAAGGGGAACTGCTTCTACCACAATAGGTATAAAGCTATGATTGGCGCCACAAATTTCTGAGCATTGGCCATAATAGACGCCAGGGCGTGAGATAATAAAAGCGGTTTGATTAAGTCGTCCTGGTACAGCATCTATTTTTACTCCTAAAGCTGGGACAGTTCATGAGTGTAAAACATCTTCTGCTGAAACTAATACTCGGATTGGAGACTCTATTGGTACTACTATACGGTGGTCTGTCTCTAATAGACGGAATTGACCTGGGACTAAGTCTTGGGTTTGAATTATATAAGAGTCAAATCCTAGGTCTTCATAATCTGTATATTCATAACTTCAGTATCATTGGTGTCCTATGGCTTTAATGGTTAAGTGGGGATCATTAATTTCGTCTATAAGATATAAAATTCGTAATGATGGAAGAGCAATTATAATAAGAATAATGGCAGGGAGAATAGTTCAAACAATCTCAATTTCTTGAGAATCAAGAATATACTTATTTGTAAGTTTAGTTGTTACTATTGCTGTAATAATATAGATGACGAGGGTACTAATTAAAAATACAATTATTAATGTGTGGTCGTGGAAATGAATAAGTTCTTCCATAACTGGGGAGGCTGCATCTTGGAATCCTAATTGTGAGGGGTGTGCCATTATAAAATAAGATGCGAGAGGTTTAAACTCACAATTCTGCCCTGACAAGGCAGTGTAATATATTTTACTAGAATCTTTAATAAAAAAAGTGACAGAGTGGTGATGTGGTTGGCTTGAAACCAACATATGGAGGTTCGATCCCTTCCTTTTTTGTTAAAAAGAAGATCGTTGAACTTGAACAAATGCCGGTTCTTCATAGGTATGATGAGGTGGTGGACAGCCATGTAATCATTCTACATTTGTATGTGGAAGTTCAATGGATAAAACTTCTCGTTTTGAGGCAAACGCTTCTCAAATAATAAATAATAATATAATTACAGCAACGAGAGAAATTAAAGAGCCAATAGATGAAACAGTATTTCATAGAGTATATGCGTCTGGGTAGTCTGAATATCGTCGTGGTATTCCTGCAAGACCAAGGAAGTGTTGGGGGAAGAAAGTTAAGTTTACTCCAATAAATATAACTACAAATTGGATTTTTGTTCAAGTTTTTTGAAATGTAAAGCCAGACATTAAAGGAAATCAGTGAATAAAACCTGCTATGATGGCGAATACTGCTCCTATTGAAAGAACATAGTGGAAATGAGCTACTACGTAATAAGTATCGTGAAGAACAATGTCTAATGAGGAATTAGCTAAAACAATTCCTGTTAAACCACCTACTGTAAAAAGAAAAATAAAACCAAGAGCTCAAAGTAAGGGAGTTTCTCATTTAATAGAGCCTCCATGAAGGGTTGCTAATCAGCTAAATACTTTTACACCTGTGGGAATAGCAATAATTATTGTGGCGGAGGTAAAGTAGGCTCGGGTATCCACGTCTATTCCTACTGTAAATATATGGTGGGCTCAAACAATGAAGCCTAATAATCCAATTGCTATTATTGCTCAGACTATACCTATATATCCAAAGGGTTCTTTTTTACCTGAATAATAAGCTACTACATGTGAAATTATTCCGAAGCCTGGTAAAATTAAAATATAAACTTCTGGGTGGCCAAAAAATCAGAATAAATGTTGATAAAGAATTGGGTCCCCTCCACCTGCTGGATCAAAGAATGTGGTGTTGAGATTACGGTCTGTAAGTAATATTGTAATTCCAGCTGCAAGAACAGGGAGGGCTAGAAGGAGAAGGACAGTAGTCACGAGAATTGATCAAACAAATAGTGGTGTCTGGTATTGAGAAATAGCTGGTGGTTTTATGTTAATAATAGTTGTAATAAAGTTAATTGAGGCCAAAATTGAGGAAATTCCAGCTAAGTGAAGGGAGAAGATGGCCAAGTCTACAGAAGGTCCGGCATGTGCTAAGTTGCTTGCTAGTGGAGGATAAACTGTTCAGCCGGTCCCTGCCCCAGCTTCAACTCCGGCTGAAGCCAGAAGAAGAAGGAAGGATGGGGGGAGAAGTCAGAAGCTTATATTATTTATTCGAGGAAAGGCTATATCTGGTGCACCAATTATTAAGGGAACTAGTCAATTTCCAAAGCCACCAATCATTACTGGTATTACCATAAAAAAGATTATTACAAAAGCATGGGCGGTCACGATTACATTATAAATCTGATCATCTCCTAAAAGAGAACCAGGCTGACCTAATTCAGCTCGAATAAGAAGACTTAAAGCTGTTCCAACTATTCCTGCTCATGCACCAAAAATAAGGTAGAGGGTGCCGATATCTTTGTGGTTAGTAGAAAATAGTCAACGATTAATTGCCACAGGTAAGATGGCTGAGAATTAAGCGGCGGATTGTAGTTCCGTAAACAGAGGTCAAAGTCCTCTTCTTATCAGAGCCCTGAAGTAGTAAACTACATTGGATTGCAAATCTAAAGAAGGAGGTTAGGCCCTCCCGGGGCTTACTCCCGCCTTTTCTAGGCGGCGGGAGTAAGACTTAAGTAGAAGTTCGCTGGATTGAACGCTTAGCTGTTAACTAAGATTTTACAGGATCAAGGCCTGTCTACTTAGAAGGTTTTAGCTTAATAAAAGCATCTGGGTTGCATTCAGAAGATGTGGGATAAAATCTTGCAAATCTTAACAGAAATTAGAGGATTTTCACTTCTACTTAAAGCTTTGAAGGCTTTTGGTCTATTGTTAACCTAAATTCCTATAAGGTGAGTGTGGAAATTATAGGTGTTAAAGGAAGGAGGAAAGTTGATAGAGCTGCTGATGTTAATAAAATAATGGTTGAATAATAGGGTTTTGTTCGTCATGAGGATAATATATTAATTGGGTTGGGGTTTATGGTTAATGTTGTGGCATAACAAAGTCGGAGGTAAAAAAATAAGCTAAGAAGGGTCATGAAGGCTATAATTGTGGCTATAATAAATAGACCTTGTTTTGTTAATTCTCCAAGAATTAGCCATTTGGGTATAAAGCCGGAAAGTGGAGGTAATCCGCCTAGAGAGAGAAGAGTTATTAAGGCAATAATAGATAGGAGGGGAGATTTAGTTGATGATGAGGAAATAGAATTAATTTTTGTTGAATTAAAAATTTTAAATAGAAGAAAGGTTGTGAGTGTTATAATAATATATAAAATTAGGTTTAGTAGGGTTAGGTTTGGGGCATAGTGTAAAATTGTAATTATTCATCCAAGATTGGCGATTGAGGAGTAAGCTAGAATTTTTCGTAGTTGTGTTTGATTAAGTCCACCTCAACCCCCTACTACTGTTGAAAGAACACCGAGGAATAATAAAAGGTTTGGGTTAAGGAGTGGATAAAGTTGAAGAAGAATGGCAAAGGGAGCTAGCTTTTGTCAGGTTGATAAAATGAGACCTGTAGTTAAGTCTAGTCCTTGAAGAACTTCTGGTAGTCAGAAGTGTAAAGGTGCGAGGCCAATCTTTAAGGCTAATGCAATTGTTGCTAGTGTGGCGGATGTTGGATTTAGCATTTCAATTAGACTTCACTCACCGGAAGTCCAAGCGTTTGTTACGCTAGCAAATAATAATAAAGTAGAGGCAGTTGCTTGTGTAATAAAATATTTTGTAGTAGCTTCTACTGCTCGGGGATGGTGCTGGCGAATTATTAAGGGAATGATGGCTAAAGTGTTGATTTCGAGGCCTATTCATACTAGGAGTCAGTGTGATCCAATAAATGTTAGGGTTGTTCCTAGGCCTAAGCTTGAAATAAGAATAGTTAATACAATAGGGTTCATTAGTGAAGGAAGGATTTTAACCAACATGGTTGGGGTATGGGCCCAAAAGCTTTGTTAGCTGACTTTACTTAGGAAATGGTATAATAGGAAGTACGGAGAGTTTTGATCTCTTAATTATAGGTTCAAGTCCTATTTTTCTAGGAGGAAGGGGGGAGGCTTTAACTCTCATTATCCACTCTATCAAAGTGGCCCTTTAGTTCAGGCACGCTTCCTTATTAGGTAAGTGGGGGTAGGCTTGTTGTAGCAAGGGGTAAAGCTATATGTCATAAAATAATTGCTAAGGTTAGTGGCAAAAAATTTTTTCAAACCAAGTGTATAAGTTGATCATAGCGAAATCGGGGATATGATGCTCGGATTCATAAAAAAATTATGGTTAGTAGTGTGGCTTTTATTATTAGGCTAAATGTCGAGATTTCAGGGAGAGTTGGGTTGTAGGACGTTCCTATAAATAAAATAACAGAGAGAGTATTTATTAGTAAAATATTTGTATATTCAGCTAGGAAAAATAGAGCGAAGGGTCCCCCTGCATACTCAATATTAAATCCAGATACTAATTCTGATTCTCCCTCTGTTAAATCAAATGGGGCTCGGTTGGTTTCTGCTAGGGTTGAAATGTATCATATTAGGGCTAATGGTCAGCCTGGAATTAATAGTCAAATTGTTTCTTGGGTTAAGTTAAAGGTGTGAAGGGTAAATCCTCCCGTAAATACAATTATTGAAAGTAAAATAAGGCCTAAACTTACTTCATAGGAAATAGTTTGTGCTACGGCACGTAGTGCTCCTATAAGGGCATATTTTGAATTGGATGCTCATCCGGACCCTAAGATAGTGTAGACGTTTAGGCTAGAAATTGCTAAGATAAATAGTAAGCCTAAATTAAGATTAATAACTGAGTATGGTAGTGGAAGTGGTATTCATATTAGAAGGGCTAGGGCTAGGGCTACTGTTGGTGCAGCTAAAAATAAAAATGGGGAAGATGCTGATGGGCGGATGGGTTCTTTAATAAATAACTTTAGGCCATCTGCAATAGGTTGAAGGAGGCCATAAGGCCCAACGATGTTGGGTCCTTTACGAAATTGTATATAGCCAAGAATTTTTCGTTCAATTAAGGTAAGGAAGGCTGTGGCTAATAGGATGGGGATAATGTAGGCAAGTGGATTAATTAAATAGAGTAAGAAGGTCTGGAGCATAATTGAGGAGAGGATTTGAACCTCTGGATTAAAGGACTTAGGTCTTTTGCATTTACCAGGCTCTGCCACCTCAACAACCCTATTTTTGGGCAATAGGTGGCCTTTTCTTATCTATTTTAGTTTAATTCAATAGATAAAAATGGGGCGTACTATTAGCATTGGCCCCACTTTCCCGGTCCTTTCGTACTAGGGAAAGTATGTTCATAGATAGAAACTGACCTGGATTTCTCCGGTCTGAACTCAGATCACGTAGGACTATTAATCGTTGAACAAACGAACCCTTAATAGCGGTTGCACCATTAGGATGTCCTGATCCAACATCGAGGTCGTAAACCCTTTCGTCGATAGGGACTCTGGGAAAGGATTGCGCTGTTATCCCTAGGGTAACTTGGTTCATTGATCAGGAAATCCTGGGTCATTTTTCGATAAATGTTTTATCAATTAGAGTTGTTATTCTAATTTTCAAATACTAAGTATTCGGTCGATAAGGGGGATTTTCTTTTCCCCTTGGTCACCCCAACCAAAAACAGTTAAGTTAGAAGTATTATATTTTTTGTTTATATCCTGAGAAATAAATTATTACATAATTAACTTAAGTGTTTAAAGCTCCATAGGGTCTTCTCGTCTAATGTTATTATATTCGCTTCTGCACGAATAGATCAATTTCATTGATTAGAAAATAGAGACAGTTAAACTCTCGTGGTGCCTTTCATACGGGTCTTCATTTAAAAGACAAGTGATTACGCTACCTTTGCACGGTCAAAATACCGCGGCCGTTGAACATTGTCACAGGGCAGGCGGGACCTCTTATGATATAACAAGAGGCGATGTTTTTGGTAAACAGGCGGAGTTTGTGTTTGCCGAGTTCCTTTATTTTCTTTTAATCTTTCCTGGTGACACTCCTGTGTTGGATTAACGAATATTAAAATAGGGTTTTCTAGTTAAGGGTTTAGGGGTATAATGACCTCAATTTGGGTTCGTTTAATTATCAGCGATTTAATTCTTTCTGATATACACTTGTGTTGGGAGAGATGTATTCTCTTATTACTCATTTTAGCATAAGTTCTTTTATATTTTTATAAAAAAACCCAATAGTAATTAAGGGGGTTATGAATAAATATCTAAATTATGGGTTTTTGTAAGACTGGAGCTGCGACGCTTACTTAATAGGTGGCTGCTTTTAGGCCCACTAAGGTTAAAACCTTAATAATTATGATCATTTCCCAACTTAAAAAGTTGTGTCTTAATTTAGAAGGGCTGTACCTCTTCTAAATAACTATTAATTCTTATATTTTACTTTGATGAGTAAGTCTTATCTAGTTAATAAAAAATTAATGCAGAACTAAAGTTCTTTTCTTGGGTAACCAGCTATCACTAAACTCGGTAGGCTTTTCACCGCTACTCGGAAGTCTTCCCACTCTTTTGCCACAGAGACGGGTTGGCTCTATAATGCTGCTTCGGAGTAGCTCGTTTAGTTTCGGGAAGGTAGACTTAAGGTCTTTTTGCCTAGTTTTTCTAGCTAAATCATGATGCAAAAGGTACGAGGTAGAATCTCTGCTTTTTAGTACTTTAATAATTTATTTCATTTCTTTTTCAGCTTTCCCTTGCGGTACATAAGCTATTGCGCTGTGGTTTTTGTTCTGTCGCCCATACTAAAAGGTTAAAAATGTTTTAGTTAAAGGTTGTGGTATAAATTAGATTAATAAGGTCTAGTTAAATTGGTAAGTAGGCTAGCTTTAAGGTTCAGAATGATCCGAATTGCACGGGTATCTCCTCGGTGTAAGGGAGGTGCTTTGCTAATTTAGCCACATTTTGATTCCAAGTGCACTTTCCAGTACACTTACCATGTTACGACTTGCCTCCTCTTGTTATAATAATATTTTTATTTAAGTGAGTAGATTTGTTGAGGAGAGTGACGGGCGGTGTGTGCGCATCCCAGAGCCAATTTCAGAGAAGTATTCTAACCTTCTCTTACTGCTAAATCCACCTTTAGGTGTTTTTTTCAGTTCACCATTCGTGTTTTTTTGATAAAAAAATGTAGCCCATTTCTTTCCACTTCATTCGCTACACCTCGACCTGACGTTTGGAAGCTTGAATTCTTTTTGCTTACTTTTAGTCCCTCATGGGGTGAGCTGACGACGGCGGTATATAGACGGTAATGGCAAGAAGTGGTGAGGTTAAACGGGGACTATCGGTTATAGAACAGGCTCCTCTAGGTGGGTGTGGGATACCGCCAAGTCCTTTGGGTTTTAAGCTAGCGCTTGTAGTACTCTGGCGAACAACATAGTAGGATGTTGTCTAAGTTTGTGGTTGGGCATAGTAGGGTATCTAATCCTAGTTTGGGGCCCAACTGTCGTGACATCAAGGTTCCTTAATATATAAAGTCACTTTCGTTGTTGATTATTCCACTTATGGGTGCGTATAACAGCTTGATAAGGTCTTAACTTTAGTTGTTAAAGGCATTCCTTAAATCACTCTTTACGCCGGGATGTATTAATGTGAGTCACTCGTATAACCGCGGTGGCTGGCACGAGATTAACCGACTCTGTTAACTTTAACTGATTCAAGCTTACACTTATGTAATCAATGTTTATTACTGCTGAAATCCCTTGGGGGTGTGGCTTAACAAGGTGTCTTGGGCTAACGTGTGTGTGCCTGATACCCGCTCCTAATTATTTAACAGAATAGTTAGGGCATTTTCACAGGAGGGCTGAAACTTGCATGTATAATTCTAGTTACAATTAACACTAAGGCCAGGACCAAACCTTACATGCCTGCGGAAAATATTATTTTTCATCTTAGCATCTTCAGTGCCATACTTTAAATTAAACTACACTAGC